CCTTTCCATTGGACTAAGGCCGGAAAGGAAGAAAGCAAGCAGATCTGCTAATTCCTGAAATCAGTCCTTCCCCCGGGGTATTGTCTCAACGAATAAGTGATTGTAGGAGTGAAGTCTTGCTAGAATTCTAAGAAGCAAGCAGCAAGGTCAAGGCAATCAAATAAGTACGTATTTTTCATGTTTCAGGGAGGGTTTCTAGGATTAAACAAAAGGATTCGCAAATAAAAGCGCTAACGCCACGACCAGTCCGTAAATTGTTAAAGCTTCCATAAAAGCCAGACTAAGTAATAAAGTACCGCGTATTTTACCTTCTGCTTCTGGTTGTCTTGCGATACCTTCTACGGCTTGACCCGCAGCAGTACCTTGACCAACTCCGGGTCCAATAGAAGCAAGTCCTACGGCCAATCCAGCAGCAATAACGGAAGCGGCAGAAATTAGGGGATTCATGGTAAGCTCCTCATACCAAAATTAAGAAATGGTTAATGATACACAATGAATTATTGCTTATTATTCCATCACTAATATCCATATGGTTCTAGTTTTTCTATTTCTTTGTTTCGAACCATTCTTTCCATTTTTCGCTCTTTCTCCTCTATATACTTTACTTCATCTGTTTATTCATTCAATCCACAGTCACAGACGAAATGGAAGGACTTAGATCGGAATCTATCTAAAACGTGAACCATCGGCATCTTATATTGAATCGGATTCTAGAATCATTCTGCTAAACATACGCAGGGGTTGGCATATATATATATGCCATATACCTAGCTCGACCTACCTAACCCACTTTTTTATTAATCTTATTCGTAAACTCTTCCTTTTGTGTATCATTATCCCACATGGATACAAAGGAACAGATTCATCAGCCCGAACCATCACATATCCAAATTGGATTGATCCAATTGCAATTAATTAGCATTTTCGGGGAATCGTTGAATTGAATGGAATCAAATGAAACGGGAATGATTCTTTCTATAGAACATAGTTTTTTGTTTAGTTACACATCGCAAACAGATAACAATTCTTATCCAATTTATGAGTCGTAATATCGTAATTGACTGAACTAATCCAAATAAAATATCGAACAGAGGGGTATGGCATGAATAGGACAAGCAAGAATCTTAGGAAAAATACCCCTCCGTAATATCGTATCTATTTCTTATCCCTACTCTATATCGTATATACCGTATATTATCGTATATATCATGTTATCCAAGTGAATATCTTTGGCCACCCATTTATTTTTGATAAGCTTTATTTTGAGTAAGACTATTTGATTTGGAAAGCTAGTCAATGATGGCCTTCCATGGATTCACCTATATAAGCCGCGGCTAAAGTTGCAAAAATCAGAGCTTGAATACTGCTTGTGAATAATCCAAGGAACATGACAGGTATAGGAACTACTGAAGGCACTAAAGAAACAAGAACAACAACGACCAATTCATCAGCCAATATATTCCCGAAAAGTCGAAAACTAAGTGATAAAGGTTTTGTGAAATCTTCTAAGATATTAATTGGTAAAAGTATTGGAGTTGGTTGAATGTATTTACCGAAATAGCCCAATCCCTTTTTTGTAAGACCTGCATAGAAATACGCCACTGACGTGGGTAAAGCTAAAGCAACAGTAGTATTTATATCATTCGTAGGTGCAGCTAACTCCCCGTGAGGTAACTGTATAATTTTCCAAGGTAAAAGAGCACCCGACCAGTTAGAAACAAAAATAAATAGGAACATAGTTCCAATAAAGGGAACCCAAGGACCATATTCTTCTCCAATTTGAGTTTTGCTCAAATCTCGAATGAATTCAAGGACATATTCGAAGAAATTCTGACCGTCGGTTGGAATAGTTTGTGGATTCCGAACAGCTATAGCGGCTGAACCTAATAAGATAGCAATTACGACCCAAGAAGTGATAAGTACTTGGGCATGGACTTGGAAACCTCCTATTTGCCAATAGAAATGTTGGCCTACTTCCACACCGGATATCTCGTATAACCCTTTTAGTGTGTTGATGGAACATGGTAGAACGTTCATATTGACCTCTGCAGAAATGGAACTAAAAATGGAATTATTTTGATTCAACCATCTCTTTCTCGACTCTCCTACTTGAATCTTATATTTAAGCGTAAATATTGATCTCTTTTTTGAGATTCAGCAATAGTAACCGATTCAATAAATTTATGAAGTTCCCGAAATATGAAATAATTGACTTATTTGATTTTTGATTATTAATCAATGATTTCTTATATAGCTAGAACGGCCCTCACAAATTGCCGATACTAATTTGTTAAGAATTAATCTGATTGAAGCTATAGCGTCATCATTGGCTGGAATCGGAATATCCGCGAGATCCGGGTCACAATTTGTATCGATTAAACAAATCGTTGGAATACCCAAAGTGGCACATTCTCTAATAGCTGTATATTCTTCTTGCTGATCGATGATGATTACAATATCGGGTAACCCCGTCATATATTTGATCCCGCCCAGATATGTTTGCAAGTGAGATAATTTTCTCTTTAACATTGCTGCATCTCTTTTCGGGAGACGGTTGAGTCTCCCTGTCTTTTGTTCTGCTCTCAAATCCCTGAACTTATGAAGTCTCGTTTCTGTAGTGAACCAATTAGTTAACATACCACCAAGCCATTTTTTATTGACATAATGGCACCGAGCCCTTATTGCAGCTGATGCTACTGAATCCGCTGCTTTATCTTTCGTACCAACTATTAAGAAGTGTTTTCCTCTACTTGCTGCATCAAAAACTAAATCACAGGCTTCGGATAAAGAACGAGCAGTTCTAGTAAGATTTGTAATATGAATACCTTTACGCTTTGCAGAGATGTAAGGTGCCATTCTAGGATTCCATTTCCTAGTACCATGACCAAAATGAACTCCTGCTTCCAGCATCTCTTCCAAATTGATGTTCCAATATCTTCTTGTCATTTCTCCCCACACTTCCTCTTAAAAAAAAAAAAAAGAGACGAGGTACCTGAAATAAATAATTGTTCCGACGGAACCTTCTACCGGGGATTGCCCGTTGATACATGGTTTGATACATGGTCCAAGCCATTAACTCCTGTCTATTCTTTAATTATCTTTATTACAAAAATGACCAAATCAAATGACCGGACCAGATGGTTAAAAGAATGAATCTGCTCTTATGAATCATTCAATCCCATAAAAGATTGTTCTGATGTATCATGGAAATTTGTTTCGAGGCAAGAACAAAATAATTCTCTGTGGTGGAACAAAATATCTCTCATTTCCCCCTCGAATCTACTCTTCTTTTGGATTTCAAAAGGAATGTTGTTGTGTTCCCTTGAATGGTGAACTAATCCCTTGAATCCGGTACCAACAGGTATCATCCCCCCCAGAACAACATTTTCTTTCAGTCCTTTCAACCAATCAATACGGCCTCGTAAAGCGGCTTTTGCTAAAACTCGAGTGGTTTCTTGAAAACTCGCTTCGGATATGAAACTTTGAGTATTCAGAGATGCCCTCGTTATTCCCAATAAGACGGCTCGGTAACAGATCGCTTCTTCCAAAGCACGACCTGTTCGTTCGGCTCGCAACAATCCGATTAGTTCTCCGGGTGAGAAAACATTAGACATTCCATCTTCTGAAACCAATACTTTTGATGTTATTTGGCGTACAATAATCTCTATATGCCTATTATGGATCTGCACCCCCTGGGATCGATAAACCCTTTGGATCTTATTAACCAAAGAGAAATGGCTTTGCGCTATGGTTAGCTCAGCCCCAATCAAAAATCCCCAAGGGATTCCAAGAATTCCTGTCATACGCTCGCCCCAACCTTCAAACCTCTTTTCTAGGTTCATCGATATTGAATCAATCGAACGAACTTCTAACACTTGTTCTACTTTTGGAAGACCTTGAGTTATATCACCAGATCTCGATTTTTCATATATAAATGTAACTAATGTATTTCCTTCGTAAAGGATTTCTCCATAATGACCATGAACGGTTGCTCCTGGGGTGGCCAAATGAGGCTTCGCTGATCTTATTACTAAGGAATCAACATGAACAATTAGAACTTGACCAGATTTTATGCGTGGTCCGTGTTTGGATATACATCCATTTTCACAAATAAACTGTCCAAGACTAATTATTGTGCATGTCTCTTCACAATAATCTTGATGTGGAAAGTACCAATTCGAATCAAACGGATTCAAAATGATGTTACTGCACGGATCGGGATTATAAATTATCCCATTTTCATCCATGAAATAATATTTCAGTGCTTCGAAAGTCTGTTTTGGATTATCAAGTAGCAAATATTTATTTAACAAGATCTCATTATGAGTTATTAACTGGTAAGATGAGTAAAAATTCGCAATTTTAGGTACCGTCCCAAAAGGGCCCAACGAATTACTAATTGGAATCATGGGATCCTCTTTAATTTTAATTGATTCTTTTTTTGTAAGATTGTGATATTTCAACCCATTGAATGGACCAATTCGAGAACAATTGGATGATGACAAAACTAGAAAAGATTCACCTTCCTTATTTCTATTCAGAAACGTACGAACAGTTCCTTGATGTTGGCTAAGTGATTGAATCCTCGCCTTGGAACAAAAAGGATTGATATTGGTGCGATCTGATCCATTAACGGGGATCAATCCCGAACCTGCCGTATCATTCCTTTTTGAAATAGGGGACTTCACCAAGTCAATTCTTATGAAATCTCGAATCAGATCATTTGCCCTTACTTTAACAAAGGAAGCATAAACCTCTTCTATAGAACCATTCTGGTCTTGGTCCCAATTCAATACTAAACAAGTCCGAACTAATTGAATACTTTTGTGAGAAATTCCTCGAATTGGTTTGCCATTTCCATAAAGGAAATAATTCACAACTCGGAGTTGCAAATTATCCCTTTCCTGCAGCAGATCCTGGGGGAAAAGTGTTGCTAAATGTATTCCATCAGCTATTTCATATATTACTACGGGTCGAACTGAAACAAAATACTTTTTCTT